TTTATCAGTTGCAGGGTTCGGGGAAAGAATAGGAAAAGTTATTTCACTATATTTCTGACCAGGAACTGGACCTATCACAAGAATATTTTTTTTAGTGGGTCGGTAGGTCAGAAAAGAAAGCTTGCCTATCTTTTCTTTCATCTCGGGCGAAATACGGTCGGGGGGGGCTAATTCAAACCCCTCTGGTAAAATAAGAACAGCCCCCACATTCAAAGACCCCTTTTTACCATTAGCAAGAACTTGTTTCAGTTGCATATCATACGGAATTCTAACAACTGCTTCAAATACAGTATCAGGGAGTACCGCCTGTGGAACCTCAATATCCACGGGCTTATTAGCTAAATGACAGTTGGCGCATACAATGCGACCAGTTGCCTCTCGTGGATTTTCAAAACCTTGCTGCGCGAAAACGGGATATGCATTTGAAATTGATGCCCGAGTTATTATATATATCATGAGGGATACGGAAATGAATCGAGTAATCTCTCCCTTTAACGAAGAAAAGGTATTTCGAATTTGCATGGTCCAATCGTTGATCCCGAAAATTTCTACAATAGAATTAGGTAGGTCACTAATACAGTTCCCTATCCGCGATTCTGCTATTTACTGAAATATTTTTACTGGAATATAGGATTTCTGCAATCTGGGAGAGATCGGATCCTCTGGATGGGCAGAAAAAGTAAGGTAAGCACGGCTTTGAATGCTTTGCTTATATACAAAATCCAAAATATTTGAATTGGATCATTGAATCGCTTTTCACTCAGTCATTGAATGATAAATCACTACAAGTGACGGAGATACACGATTTAAATAAGAAAAAAGCCAATATTTAAAAAACGTATCTAGAATGACTGGAAAAGTGGAAACAAGAACAGATAGAATAATATCATTATCATTATGAGCAAATCCAAAATCGTTGTAGGCATAGCCAATCAGTAGTTCCCAACCGCGAGGCGAATGGAATCCAATACATAAATCAGTTACAAAAAGAATCGAAAAGGCTTTTATTGTATCGCTTAAATTATATAGGAATTCTTGAACCCAAGAGTTAAGAATAAAAAGTTCGTCATTACACAGAATCGAATAACCACTTAGAATAACGAAGCAGATTGTATTTGTCGAGAAGTGAAAAATCGTATGGATATGATCCTCATCGTGCATCTTGATTAATTGAATTGTTTCTTTCGGAAGCCCTAGCCCTATACGAAACTTTTCTAGACGTCTTTCCGGAAATTCCGTTATCATTTCGTCCAAGAGAAATAATTCCTCTAATTCTATGAATTTTTCTAGAATAGGCTTTTCTTGAATATTATTCAAAAAGGTTTCGTGTTGACTAGTATTCCACCAATTAGTAACCCAGGATTCCAGACTTTTCTTAAATGAGAGAGGGATCCACCAGGGCAAAAATACTACAAATACTATAGATGAAAGATATCTAAGTGGAATGGATGCGTTCTTTTTTTTTGTCATTTTTCGATCTGTGAATTGGTAATGAACACACCTCTTTCGTTGATTCTATGTGATCTAAGATTTATATCAAGCATGCTCAAAGAAGAATCCACTTCGGATTCTTCATTCCAATTCGAATTCGAATCAAGATTGAATCAAGAAATAATAAAAAACAAAACAATATTGTTTCCAGTTTCGAAAAAAAAAAGGAGTCTTGAGGGGTTCCTCCTGCCGAGAAAGTATTTATTCTTATTCTTCAGTTCATTTTTCAAAACCCTTCAATTGGTACACGTAAGAAAGAGGCCAATTCCGCGGCCTTTTGTTCAATTTCTCGTGGAGTAAAATTCTCATCAGTACGATTCAAGGGAATGGCCCCCAAGCCTCTGCTTTCTATATAAAGGACACTACGAGCATAAATACCCTCTTTAACTTCTATTCTGATGGACTGAATATCTTTCATAAGGAATCGTAGAAAGATGCGGCGATTTTTTCCAGGAAATCCCCAACGAAAAATACACACTATTCCCTCTTTTGTATCAAATCGATCATAACCGCTACCTACATTCCATGTAATTGTGCACCATAAATAGGAACTAATAAAGAGACCCGCGATCCCATAGAAAGACATCACGATCCCTTGTGGAAAAAAATTTATTTGCTGAGACGGAAATAAAGATAGCAAATTCCTATTAAGATAACTAGAAATTCCAACCACTAAGAATCCTAATGAACCTAAAAAAAGGATAAGGGCCCAGCAGACATTGCTCGTTTTGCGAGAGCCCACTATGGATTCTATCCATATATATTCTGATCGCCAACTCATACATACTAGCTCCAGTTGCATTTTATTGGAATTGGGGAAATAACCAAAAGAAAATCAATTTTAGTTTAATTTTTTTGTTTCCGAAGTAATTCTCATCAACTAGTACTATTTTGATGTGAATTCTTAGCAGTAAGTCATTGAATTGGTTAGATCTAATAACATACGAGCATCCCCTTCATATGATTATATGATTCTCTATAGACCGGTACATACATATAGATACATTGACTTTCATCGCAGACATGAGTTCAGATCACAGCCTATTGTTGACAATAGATAGAATTAAATTACCTATATATCATGTTTAGACATGCATAAGAGCTCTTTCGTTTATGCTCGGAGAAAGCCACTTCTTAGTCTTATACACTATTTTACTAAATGGATATCCGTCATCGCTAAGTCTTAAAAAAAAACTAAATGAGAGTTGACCTTGATCCGATCGGATTTAAAAAATCTTATTTTTTTCAAAATAAAGAAATAAAGAAGCCATTGCCATTGCCGGAAATACTAGGCCCACTAAGGGGACTAAAATAGAGGGAAAACTGTTGAGAATTGTCATAGAAAGGGTACCTCGATTTAATATTTGTACCTGTTACTGGTATAAAGATATCCAATAATAATTCGAATATTAATTCTAGTTATTATCATATTCTAATTCGTATAGAAATATCTATTCCGTATACTTATATAATTGTATATAAGTATACTAAGTATACTAAATAAGTATATATACTAAGCGCAAGGAATGTTGAACGGACCTATTCATCTTTCTACATGAAATAGATGTATGATAACCCATTTTCGTTATTATTATTACTTATTTTTCTTCTTCTGTTGTTCTTAGCTTCGGATTTCTTGTTTAATATCGAATTTCTTTTTGTATTAAAAATTCCCGAAGAATTCTAACGAATCCGATCCAACAGCAGAGATTCCTAGGAAAATGGTCCTTGTCAGGAGATAGAGAAAGATGCAAGATTTTCTATTTTCTCTATTTGAATGATATATACATACGCAAGAGAGGAACAATAAATTCGTTTTATTTGCCCTGCCCACTAATTAATTCTAAGGAAGAATGCTTTTTTATGTTGTTTTGTTGAGAGAGGTTTACTGATTACTAATCCGTCATCTCGGTAAAAAAAAAAAGAATTATCTGCACACTTCCTTGTACAATGAAATCTTATGTCACCAAATAAAAATCGATTCTTCAGCTTAAGAACTCTACTGGAGTTTATTTTGATTCAAAGGAAAAAAGGCGTGGAACTGCAATAACTCGCTCAGAACACCTTTTAAAGGATTACGTGGTACGATTGGATCGAATAAGCCCTTATGGAATAAAAATTCAGCCGCTTGTGAACCTTCAGGTACTGTCTTATTCAATGTTTGTTCAATTACTCTTTTACCCGCAAATGCAATATAGGCATTAGGTTCAGCAATAATGATATTCCCCAACATACCAAAACTAGCAGTCACTCCACCTGTAGTAGGAGATGTAAGAATTGATACATAGAATAACTTTTTATTTAATTGATAATCATATAAAGCAGAAGATATTTTAGCCATTTGCATCAAGCTCAAACTTCCTTCTTGCATGCGTGCTCCCCCGGAAGCACACACTAGAAGAAGAGGTAAAAATTGATTGGCAGCATATTCGATCAAACGGGTGATTTTCTCGCCTACTACGGATCCCATACTACCCCCCATAAACTGAAAATCCATAACCCCAATTGCGATGGGAATCCCGTTTAGTTGCCCTGTACCTGTTTGAACAGCCTCCGTTAATCCTGTCTTTGTTTGATAAGAATCAATACGATTTTTATAAGGTTCCTCTTCTGAATGAAATTCAATGGGATCTATAGAGACCATGTCGTCATCCATCGGATCCCAAGTACCTGGATCAACCGAAAGTTCGATTCTATCTGGGCTACTCATTTTCAAATGAAATCCACACTGTTCACAAATATACATTTTGGACTTAAGAAATTTCTTATAATTTAATCCATAACAATTTTCACATTGAACCCATAAATGCCTGTATTTTTGAGTCATATCGAGATCATCAGAACTTTCGCTTATAGTTAAATCACTACCATTCGTGCTACTTTGTATATTGGAACTCTCTCTTTCACTACTATTTTCACTTTGACTCGAAATTAAATTAAAAATGTAACTGGCACTATAATTGTCACTACTACTTAAAATGTGACTATGAATACAGATTTGAGAATGAAGGTAAGAGTCGAGGCAATTATGAATGTGATTATTCCAACTCGATTTAGTATCATACATGGAACGATCATAGTCGGTATCATCACTTTTTGATCCAGTATTCCTAAAACTAGAATTACGAAAGCTATAAAAAGAACTTTCTAGTTCACTCATAAAAGAATGATCATTGTCTATTTCCAAAATTAGATTTTCAATATCAAAATATATCGAATAGTTGTCCCTATTACTATCCTTAACAAAAAAGGTGTTATCTGAGATAAAATTACGAATGTCCCTGACACCAGCTAAATTGCTGTAATTCGAACAGTCACTATCACTCGAACTATGAATGTTTTTATCCTTATCATTTCGAATTGAGTACTCGCTTACACTGGTATTTTTAATAGGACCAAAACTATCCGTTGATTTACTTAACCCACACCTGTATTCTAATTCCCTTTTACCCTTAGATAACATCGAATTGAACCACCTTTTTTTCATAGAGCTCTCTTGTCCCTATTTT